TAATTGAACCTTTTCAAACTGTTTCTTTTTAAGAACCAAAAAGATTTGTGCTAAAAGAACAGATGCCAAAAAGAACAAAAGGCCTTGGACACGTAATGGGTCTTGAAGTACTATTTCCGCATCCCCCTGACCAAATCCACCCACATTGGGATTACTTGTTAATGGTTGATCCAGTTTGATGGATTCGCCTTCTGAAATAAGAAGTTCTGGTCCCGGGGCTATAATATCTGTCACTTGACGTCCCTCTGACGCATCCATTATGATTATTTCGTAGCCCCCTTTTTCTTTTCGTATGATTTTGCTTACTATACCTGTTGCTGTAGCATTATAAACCGTATTGTTACTCTTGCTCCCGTCGGGATAAATCTGACCCCTTCCCCGGTTTCCGCCTACATATATGGGATATTTTAAGAAGTGAACGCCCTTCTTAGTAGCAGGGTCCGGAGAAATAATTGGGAAGGTTATTTCGCTATATTTCTGACCAGGAACAGGGCCTATCACAAGAATATTTTTTTTAGTGGGGCGATAACTTTGAAAAAAAAGATTACCTATCTTTTCTTTCATCTCTGGCGAAATACGATCGGGAGGGGCTAATTCAAACCCCTCGGGTAAAATAAGAACAGCCCCCACATTCAAGGCACCTTTTTTACCATTGGCAAGAACTTGTTTCAGTTGCATATCATAAGGAATTCGAACAACTGCTTCAAATACAGTATCCGGAAGTACTGCTTGGGGAACCTCAATACTCACGGGCTTATTGGCTAAATGACAATTGGCGCATACAATACGGCCAGTTGCTTCGCGTGGATTTTCATAACCCTGCTGTGCAAAAATGGGATATGCATTTGAAATGGATGCCCGAGTTATTATATATATAATGAGCGATACGGAAATGGAGCGAGTAATCTCTTCTTTTATCCAAGAAAAGGTCTTTCTAGTTTGCATGGTCCAATCGTTGATCCCAAAAATTTCTACAATAAAATTAGGTGGGTTCCTAGTAAAGTTCCCTATCTACCAAGCTGCTATTTACTGAAAAATTTTTACTAAAATCTAGGAGGAATCCGAATCTCTTGGATGTATAGAGAAAAGAAGTGTATAATATAAAAACAGTAAGATTATGAATGTTTTACTTATGGACAAAATAACAAATATGAAAAAAACTAACAAACATTCCGTTTGGATCAGTGGATCCTTTTCATTTCACTCACTTCCATTTATTGAATCATAAATCACTACAAGCGACGGAGATATACGATTTAAATAATCGAAGACCCAATATTTAAAAATCGTATCACCAATGACTGGAAGAATGGAAGCAAGGACAGGTAAAATTTGATCATTATGAGTAAATCCAAAATCTTTGCAGACAGAGCCAATCATTAGTTCCCAAACGCCGGTTGAATGGTATCCTAGACATAATTCGCTTAAAAAAAGAATAGAAAGAGCTTTTATTGTGTCATTTAAGTTATATAGGAATTCTTGAACCCAGGAATTCAGAATAATAAGTTTTTCTTTACCTAGAATATAATAACCGCTTAGAATAACGAAACAGATTAGATTAGTGGAGAAGGGCAAAATTGTATGGATACGATCCTCATTGTGTATCTTGATCCATTCGATCGTTTCTTTTTGGATTTCGATACGAAACTTCTGTAGATGAGGTTCCGGGTATTCCTTTATCATTTCGTCCAAGAGGAGGAGTTCCTCTAATTCTATGAATTTTGTTAGAATACTCTTTTCTTGAGTATCATTGAAAAAAGTTTCGGATTTACTTGTATTCCACCAATAAATAACCCAAGATTCCAGACTTTTTTTAAATAAAAAATAGATCCACCAGGGCAAAAATACTAGAGATGTAAAATAGAGAATAGAGGTAAATGTTTTTTTTTTCATTTTTTCATCTGTGAATTTTTAATGAATCCACTTCATTTGTTAACCCTATACGATCTAAAGTCTTGTATCAAGCATAAGTTTTATTACAAAGCTTCAAACCTATAAATTTCAAATAGTATAAAAATAAAAAGAGAATACCCTTTTTCTATATCTTTTTCCAAAATTCTTTTTTTGATCTATGAAATGAGTCCCGTTATTTAGATTTGTTTGGTACTTACTGAATTTAGGGAATTTACATACGCATAAAAAAATTTTGGATTAAGGGCAATTAAAGGGTTTTGTTTTCGAATTTTTCCGTATTATAGAATAAAAGCTGTTTTTGATTCATTAGAATTCTAAAAAAATTTCAGTTAAATTATGCTATAAGAAAGAGGACTCTTGACTTCGGATTTTGATCTTGATTGACCTCCCGCTAAGAAAATTGTTTATTCTTCTTCAGTTCATTTCAAAATACTTCAATTGGTACACCCAAGAAATAGGCCAATTTTGCCGCCTTTTGCTCAATTTCTTGTGTCTCAGCAGTACGAATCAAAGGAATGGAACCCTGGCCTCGGATTTCCAAATAAAGGACGTGTCGAGCATAAATACCCTCTTTAACTTCGATTCTGATCGACTGAATATCTTTCATAAGGAATCGGAGTAAGATGCGACGGTTTTTTCCAGGAAATCCCCAACGAAAAATACACACTATCCCTTCTTTTCTATCGAATCGATCATAACCACTACCCACATTCCACGAAATTGTGCACCATAAATAAGAGCTAATAAATAGACCGGCGATCCCGTAGAACGACATTACGATCCCTTGTGGAAAAAAAATTATTTGTTGAGACGCAAATAAAGATATCAAATTTCTGTCAAGATAACTGGAAATTCCAACTAATAAAAACCCCAAAGAACCTAAAAAAAGTATAAAGGCCCAGCAGAAATTGCTTTTTTTTCGAGACCCCGCTAGAAGTTCTATCCATAGATGTTCTGATTGCCAACTCATAATAGATCCAGTTCGATTTTATTGGAAGCGGGAGACTTGCCCAAATCAATTTGACTTTTTTGTTCCAAAGGAACTTTCACCGACTCTCAATATTCTTATGTGAATCTTTAGTAAAAATTCCTTAAATCTAGACTTAGATCTAAAAGAAATCTAGACTTAGATCTAAAATAATAATAGCTTTCAAAAAAAATCTCCTATCTTACGCACATATAGCCCCATCCCCATGGGTTTTCCATTTAGTTCAGACATAGGCCCCAATTTCAATTTCTTTTCAATTAGCCAATTTACTGATATATCATATTTACGTTTGCACAAGTTTACCCTTCATTTCATTTATGTTTGACATGTTTAAATAAAGTCGCATTTTATACAATATTCTACTGAATAAATATCCGTGTTATAATCCAAGTCTAAGTGTCTAAGTCTTGAAACAAATACATGAAATTTCCCTCATCAGATCTATCTGATTTAAAAAAAGATTTAAAAAATCTTGTTTTTTTGCACATGAAGAGATAAAGAAGCCATTGCAATTGCTGGAAAGACTAAGCCTACTAAAGGCACAAAAATAGGGGGTAAGTTGTTGAGAATTGTCATAGAATGGGCACCTCGATTCAATATTTGTACCTGTTATTTATTTTTATATTAATCTTTTTACCTATTTTTGCTATATTCTGTTGTTAGAAACATAGCTTAAATTTGTTCTAATTCGTATAGAATTATACGAATTAAGTATATCTAAGTGAATATTGAATATATAGAATAAAGTGAATAAAGTGAAATGCAGGGGGTTTACAATTAACTAAATGCACTTACTTTTTACACACGAAATACATAGATATTGATATTAATCCACTGGTTTTCTTCATCTTTTACCCTATATATTTTTTATCTTTTTCTTGTCTTTGAACTTGAATCTTTAATTTTCAAATTTGACTTTAATAAATTTAAAAAAGAGTTTTTCCGCTTCGAAATTCCCGGCAAATTCGTTATTGGTTATAATCCGAAGGTAAGAAAAGAACACAAAATCCGTTTTATTTCGTTTACATTTACCTTGTCCAGTTGAATTTCGCGAAAGAAAGATTTTAGATTGTTGATCGAGGGTTCCCCATTTAGGAATTAGGAATATAGAAGGATAGTGCAGATAATTTCTTTATCCGCACTATCCTTCTAGAATTTTTTCTTATGCCACCCCCAAAAAAATCCATTTTCGGATTTTTCCTTTGATTTCGATAACTAAAATTATTAAGTTAGTAATCCTTTGATTTTCGGAGTCAAAGGCAAAAAATTGTGTAGTTGTAATAATTCGTCCAAAACCCCCTTTAACATTTCACGCGGTATTATCGAGTCGAGTAACCCCTTTTCAAATGCAACTTCGGCTACCTGTGAACCTTCAGGTACTGGGATCTTTAAGGTATCCTCAATCACCCTTTTACCCGCAAATGCAATATAAGCGTCGGGTTCACTAATAATTATATCTCCCAACATACCAAAACTTGCTGTCACCCCACCAGTCGTAGGAGATGTAAGCATTGAGATAAAAAATGGCTTTTTATTATTTTTTTTATAATAAAACAAAGCCGAAGAGATTTTGGCCATTTGCATCAAGGCCAAAGAGCCTTCGTACATGCGGGCTCCTCCGGAAGCACACACTATAATAAGGGGTATTTCTAGACGGCTAGAATACTCAATCAAACGAATGATTCGTTCCCCCACTACGTATCCCATGCTACCTCCGATAAAGCTAAAATCCATAACTCCAAGTGCTACGGGAATCCCGTTTAGCTGACCTAAACCTGTTTGGATGGCTTCGGATAATTCTGTTTCATCCTGATCAGAGAAAATGCGCGAGACATAAGGTTTGTCTTCTGCCTGTTCCTCTATGTCCACCACGAACTCAACGTCCGCTAATAGCTCTTTTACCTTGTCCCAATCCTCTTGATTCCAATAGCGCCACCAGTCCACTTCGGCCAATTGGTGACACACGTCTTTGACTTTATCCGAATACCATTGTTTCTCCCAATCTTCCTCCCCTTCTCTTGTATCCATATTTTTGTTTTCGTCTCGATGCGGAAAAAAAGTCGGAATAAGAGGAATACAAGGAGAATCCATATCTTCTAATTCCTGATTCTTAATAAAAAACGGAATACAAAGAAAAGAATTGAATTCTTTTTCCTCCTTGTCGTCTGACTCGTGGTCTGACTCCGACTCTGAATCAGAGTCAGAATCGTATACAAGAGTGCTATTCTTTTCTTTTTTGAATTGCTCTATCTTTCGGAGCCATTGTCGTCGCCGAACCGCCAGTGATCGAACCACTGCTGTAGAATATGTAGTATCCTCCAAAGGGCAATATTCCATATCACCAAAAGCACAAACCTCTCCAAAAAGATTAGGGTACGATACGTCATCATATCCTCTTGGCTCAGTATTTTTCTTAACCTTCTGTCCTTCTTGATGAGAGCTATCGTCTGTGGGTCGTCGGCCAGGAGCCACATTAAAAGGATCTGAAAAGTGTATAAGGTTTCCATGACTATTTCTTGCCAGATCCAACGCCAGATCCAACTCTGTACCTCCCTCACGAAGTTCATTTGGTTCTCCAGAATCCGCCTGACTAGTGCCCGAAGGTCCTTCAGAATGTCGATTACCAATATCCATAAAATTTTGCATATCCGGTATAGGGTAGCCATTACCAGGCATAGGAGCCACAGTATTAGCATACTGATTTTGTATAAAAGACGCGTTACGATTTTCAACGCCGGATACAAATTTAACGATACCATCTGCCAAAGACTTTTCAGGAGCTGAAAAATAATTCTTACTAAGACACTCGCAAGAATCTGGATCGTCCGGATTAGTATCCAGATTTTCCTCAAAATCTCCAACAGGCTCTTCTCGACCACTATCAAAAGAGTCTTTCGATAGTGGAAGATCAAAAAGATTAGTACTCCCCCCGTCAAAAAAACTACCACCACTAGAAAGATATCCCTTCTGATCAATTTGTTTTTCCTGCCACGTCCCGTCAAAACCGTTTTGATTTTCTTTAGTTTTTTTTTCAATAGTTTCATCATTTTCTGATGTTGTTTTCTCAAAATCGCCAGATTCGTTATTTTCCGAATTCTGGTTCTGTTGTTTATCTTTCTCGTTCGGCTCATAAGTGAAGTTTTCCTCCTTTTTAATTTGAAAATTCTCGCCCAAAGGGGCTTCCCCATCATAGGGGTTTTCTAACGCCTCATGTTCATCCCACGTCCAGGGATCAAGGGCGGGTTTGCTCTCTGGATCGTCAAGTATGTGATCCAAAGGTATCCAAGTCCCGGAGTCAATTAGGAGCTCGATTCGAAGCGAGCTAGGCAATTTCACATGACAGTCGCAATATTCACAGACATAAAGCCTTGTCTTAAAGAAATACCTTTTCCAATTTAGTGCGGAGCACTCCTCGCATTTGACCCAGAAGCGGCTATAGTCCCGGACCTCTTCCTGCTGTTCCTGTTCCTGCTGTTCCTCCTCTTCCTGCTGTTCCTCCTGTTCCTGTTCCTGCTCCTGCTGTTCCTCCTGTTCCTGTTCCTGCTCCTGCTGTTCCTCCTGTTCCTGTTCCTGTTCCTGTTCCTGCTCCTGCTGTTCCTCCTGTTCCTGTTCCTGTTCCTGTTCCTGCTCCTGCTGTTCCTCCTGTTCCTGTTCCTGTTCCTGTTCCTGCTCCTGCTGTTCCTCCTGTTCCTGTTCCTGTTCCTGTTCCTGCTCCTGCTGTTCCTCCTGTTCCTGTTCCTGTTCCTGTTCCTGCTCCTGCTGTTCCTCCTGTTCCTGTTCCTGTTCCTGCTCCTGCTGTTCCTCCTGTTCCTGTTCCTGTTCCTGCTGTTCCTCCTCTTCCTGCTGTTCCTTATAAACTTCTTCTTGGGAAAGTTCAACTTCCTCGGAATTAGCATTCTTGCTAGGCGAGACGTCACTTAAATCATTTTTACTTCGATAAATTCCAGTTTTGAAACAAAAATGAACGTCAATTAATTTTTGAAAAAGATAGTCCTTCAATACCATATTAGTATTACTGGGATCCTCAATATAATCGCTTATTAAATTCTCTCGATAGCCAGAATCAAAATAATTTTCAAATGAACTCTCTAGATCATTCGTAAAAGAGTGATCCTCGTTAATATCAAAATCTGGATTTTGATTATTTTTCTTACAATAAATCCGAAAAAAGCGCTTTTGCAACCCTATATTGTTATTGTTCATATACAATAATTGAATATGTTTGACGTAAACCTGTACTAATCTAATTAGTGAAATTAACGCTCACTAAAGCAGACCAGCATAATGAAAACAAATGTGTTTAAGTTAACAAATTAATCACTACTGACTACTTGAGTCATGGATAAGCCAAATAATTAGAATCAAAAAATTGATAGCCTTTCTCTTTCTTCTATCTAAAAAATGTTCCAAGAACAAAACTTTTGGCAAGTTTTTCCTTTCTATATAGGAAAATCGATTCTAGTATGCCCCTAGATAGCATAGCATGCCAAGAAACTTTTGTCAACCCAAGACAAATCGATTCTTGTATGCCAATAGATAGTATAGCATGCCACTAAAGTTTTGTCAACCCATGCCACTAAAGTTTTGTCAACCCATGCCACTAAAGTTTTGGCAACCCAAGACAAATCTATTCTTGTATGCCAATAGATAGTATAGCATGCCACTAAAGTTTTGTCAACCCATGCCACTAAAGTTTTGTCAACCCATGCCACTAAAGTTTTGTCAACCCATGCCACTAAAGTTTTGGCAACCCAAGACAAATCTATTCTTGTATGCCAATAGATAGTATAGCATGCCACTAAAGTTTTGTCAACCCATGCCACTAAAGTTTTGTCAACCCAAGACAAAAAGTTTCTATATATACAAAAATCACATCATAGCGGGTATAGTTTAGTGGTAAAAGTGTGATTCGTTCCATTAAATAGTTAAGGGGTCCCCATAGCGGGTATAGTTTAGTGGTAAAAGTGTGATTCGTTCCATTAAATAGTTAAGGGGTCCCCGGCGCATATTGCGACCAAAAACTTTTGTCAACCCTTGGAAAGCCTTTTTTCTATTCAATTTTTTGTGAATCCCGATTTTCTATACATTAGGATTCAATTTTTTATGAAGATGGATAACTGAAGATGGAAATCTTCATATAAGAATTAATATAAGAATTAGGATTCAATTTTTTATGAAGATGGATAACTGAAGATGGAAATCTTCATATAAGAATTACGATTAAACTGCCCTCCCCTTCATGGGCATCATTTTGTTTATGATGCCACAATATATATGTAACCCTTTTATGTAACCTTAAAAAAAAAAAAAATGCAATGCTACTTGTTTAATCCTTTCTGATTTTGATTCGACTCAATCTTTTTAGTTTTTAGTAAAACTATTGGGATGGGACGAATTGAGGAATTCAATTAAGAAAAGGGGTTTGAATTCATGGATTACAAAGTGTCCATTGCTGGGAATTCAAATTTAATTTCTTTCCATACTTCACATGCAGCAGCCAGTTCAGGACTCCATTTGGCAGCTGTACGGATAATTTCATTACCCTCACGAGCAAGATCACGTCCCTCATTACGAGCCCGTACACATGCTTCTAGAGCTACTCGATTAGCGACGGCACCCGGTGCATTTCCCCAAGGGTGCCCTAAAGTGCCTCCTCCGAATTGGAGTACGGAATCATCTCCAAAGATCTCGGTCAGAGCAGGCATATGCCAAACGTGAATCCCCCCTGAAGCCACGGGAATAACACCTGGTAGAGAGACCCAATCTTGAGTGAAATAAATACCGCGGCTTCGATCTTTTTTAACAAAATCATCACGCAATAAATCAACAAAGCCCAAAGTGATGTCTCTTTCCCCTTCAAGTTTACCTACTACGGTACCAGCGTGAATATGGTCTCCGCCAGACATACGTAACGCCTTAGCTAATACACGAAAGTGTATACCATGATTTTTCTGTCTATCAATAACTGCATGCATTGCGCGGTGGATGTGCAGAAGTAAACCATTATCTCGGCAATAATGAGCCAAGCTAGTATTTGCAGTGAATCCTCCTGTTAAGTAGTCATGCATTACGATAGGAACTCCCAATTCTCTGGCAAATACAGCCCTTTTGATCATTTCTTCGCATGTACCTGCAGTAGCATTTAAATAATGCCCTTTTATTTCACCAGTTTCTGCCTGTGCTTTAAAAAGGGCTTCGGCACAAAATAAGAAACGATCTCTCCAACGCATAAATGGTTGAGAGTTCACGTTTTCGTCATCCTTGGTAAAATCAAGTCCACCGCGGAGACACTCATAAACAGCTCTACCGTAATTCTTAGCAGATAACCCCAATTTAGGTTTGATAGTACAACCCAATAGGGGGCGACCATACTTGTTCAACTTATCTCTCTCGACTTGGATGCCATGAGGTGGGCCCTGAAACGTTTTAGTATAAGCAGGGGGGATTCGCAAATCCTCCAGACGTAAAGCGCGTAGGGCTTTGAACCCAAATACATTCCCTACAATAGAAGTAAACATGTTAGTAACGGAACCCTCTTCAAAAAGGTCTAAGGGGTACGCTACATAAGCAATATATTGATTCTCCTCTCCAGCTACGGGTTCGAGATCGTAGCATCGGCCCTTATAACGATCAAGGCTGGTAAGCCCATCGGTCCACACGGTTGTCCATGTACCAGTAGAAGATTCAGCAGCTACCGCAGCCCCTGCTTCCTCAGGGGGAACTCCAGGTTGAGGAGTTACTCGGAATGCTGCCAAGATATCAGTATCCTTGGGGTTATACTCAGGAGTATAATAAGTCAATTTATAATCTTTAACACCAGCCTTGAATCCAACATTTGCTTTAGTCTCTGTTTGTGGTGACATAAGTCCCTCCCTACAACTCATGAATTCCAAATTCTCACAGAAACAAGGTCTACTCGAGATGAATTAGGAGTTAATGAAACCTTTCACAGAAAGCTATCAATCAATATTTTTAACTAATCAGAATTTCATTACTTTTCCATATTATTTGATTCACCAAATACATCATTATTGTATACTCTTTCATATATACAACGCAACCCCATCCTTGTTTTTTTTTTTCAAGTTTATAATCCTTGACCTTTCTATTTATGAGAATGCTTTTTTTTTTCGATGAACCGAGGAATCCCAAGCGGCCAGAATGCGGGAATATAAACTCTAAAAAAATTTTAGGTAGGGCTATACGGACTTGAACCGTAGACTTTCTCGGTAAAACAGATTGAACTTATTAGTATCAAAAAGATTCGAACTGTTTCAAAGACCCAACATGCACTTTTATGCATTGGGCTCTTTCATTAACTGATGAAAGAATCAGCGAGTCTACCATGATTTTATTGAAAGATCACAAGATGGTTCCGCATGTTCTGATTTCTTATTTATTTCGATTCCGATCTGAAAGCACTACCAAAGTGCTTCAAAGAAGGTTATGCTGACGTAGGGTTGCTTTTAGCTTAGATTAACCTAAGTTAAATGGAGTTTTCATCGCCCCGCTTTTTTTTACTTAAAAAAAATTCAATATGAAACTTCATACACCTTAAAGTTCATAGGCTAGACCGAAAATCGAATTTCTTGAAGTCTTTATACTTCATTATGCCTAGCATTCAATAGACTGAGTATTCACCTTATCAATATCTTAAATCAATATTGGGTTCTATTGAGTCCCTAAAAGGGAACCTAATTTTAACCAAATTGTCAGGCTATTTTTCTCTTTTTTCCTAAAAGGAATGGAGTAAGACATTGACTTCTGGATAAGTTTTTTGATTCCACAATATACTCCTCTGAAAAAACATTGGCGCACGTGTAAACGAGGCGCTCTACCTAACTGAGCTATAGCCCTTCCTTCTCCTTGATATATATTCTATCATGCCCAGAATCTTTTGTCAAGAGAAATATTACATGATTCAAGATCTTATTCTTTGAGTTACTTGATCGGTATTGCGCATAACAAGGATTCCCTTTATAATTCATCGACAGTTATGTTTCGTTCTCTTTATGATGATATCTTTATGATGATATATGATGATAAATGACCTACTTAACTCAGTGGTTAGAGTGTTGCTTTCATACGGCAAGAGTCATTGGTTCAAATCCAATAGTAGGTAGAACTTATTCTATATATTCTATATCAGAATCCATAATATTTGAATCCATAGTATTTAATAAGTTTTTCTACCCATATTATTTTCTTTTTCTTGATTTTTTATCTTTTCCATTTCATTTCTCTATTTCATTTTTGAATTTCAAAAATTGAAAATTTCCGTTGTATTAGAATCCGATTCTCTATTATGATGATGATTCTATTCAATTGGCAGAATAAGAATCAAAAGAACTAACAGAAGTTCTTTTGATTCTTCGGACGCGCCAACTAGTTATAGTTACGAAATTGCGTTGATGGCCTCTACTCGTGCCCTAGCTCGTCTGAGAGCTAGATTTGCCTCAATTATTTGTCTCTTGCCCTCAGCTTTTCTCAAGCTAGCTTTTGCTATTTCAAAAGTTTGCTGAGCTTCTTGTGGATCAATGTCACTACCCTTCTCTGCATCATTTACTAAAACAGTGATCTCATTATTGCCTATTCTAGCGCAACCCCCCATCAGAGCTATCTTGAGCCATTGGTCGTTAAGGCGTATTCTCAAAATACCGATATCGACAATTGTGGTAATAAGCGCGTGATTTGGTAATATGCCAATTTGCCCACTGTTTGTGGATAAAATGATTTCTTTCACTTCTGAATCCCAAACAATTCGATTTGGGGTCAGTACACAAAGATTTAAGATCATTTCTTTAAGTTGTTCTCCATTTCTAAGTTCGTAGCCTTCGCAGTAGCTTCATCAATATTACCTACTAAATAAAAGGCCTGCTCGGGAAGACTATCTAATTCTCCGGAAAGGATCAATTGAAACCCTCTAATTGTTTCTGCTAAACCGACATATTTTCCCGGAGAACCGGTAAATACTTCGGCTACGAAAAAGGGTTGTGATAAGAAACGCTCAATTTTTCGTGCTCTTGCTACAGTTAAGCGATCCTCTTCGGATAATTCATCCAACCCAAGGATAGCTATAATGTCCTGAAGTTCTTTGTAACGTTGTAAAGTTTGCTTAACTCTTTGCGCAGTTTCATAATGTTCGTTACCAACAATCTGGGGTTGTAGCATAGTTGACGTTGAATCTAAAGGATCTACTGCTGGATAGATACCTTTAGCAGCTAATCTTCTTGATAATACAGTAGTAGCATCTAAATGTGCAAATGTCGTGGCAGGAGCAGGGTCAGTCAAATCGTCCGCAGGTACATAAACTGCTTGAATAGAAGTTATGGACGCCTCTTTGGTAGAAGTAATTCTTTCTTGTAAAGAACCCATTTCGGTACTAAGAGTGGGTTGATAACCCACAGCGGAAGGCATTCTACCCAATAAGGCGGATACTTCGGACCCTGCTTGCACGAAACGAAAGATATTATCGATAAATAGAAGTACGTCTTGTTTATTAACATCTCGGAAATATTCCGCCATAGTTAAGGCAGTCAAACCAACTCTCATACGAGCTCCCGGCGGTTCATTCATCTGCCCATAGACTAGGGCAACTTTTGATTCTGTAATATTTTTTTCATTAATTACTCCAGATTCTTTCATTTCCACGTAAAGATCATTTCCTTCACGAGTACGTTCACCTACTCCGGCAAATACGGATACACCCCCATGAGCTTTCGCAATATTGTTGATTAATTCCATAATGAGTACTGTTTTACCTACTCCAGCTCCCCCGAAAAGCCCGATTTTTCCTCCACGGCGATAAGGGGCTAAAAGATCTACGACCTTAATTCCTGTTTCAAAAATAGAGAATTTTGTATCTAACTGTATAAAGGTAGGCGCAGATCTATGAATAGTGGATGTTGTGCGAGTATCTACAGGACCTAATTCATCAATGGGTTCTCCAAGTACATTGAAAATTCGGCCTAAAGTTGCCCCGCCGACTGGAACACTTATAGGAGCTCCTGTGTCAATCACTTCCATTCCTCGTGTTAACCCCTCTGTAGCACTCATAGCTACAGCTCGAACTCGATTATTTCCTAATAATTGCTGTACTTCACAAGTTACATTACTTTGTTGACCAATAGTATCTCGACCCTTAATTACCAGAGCGTTGTAAATATTAGGCATCTTGCCCGGGGGAAAAGCTACATCTAGCACTGGGCCAATGATTTGAGCGATATGCCCTAGGTTCGTTTTTTCAAGTGCGGAAACTTCAGGACCAGAAGCAGTAGGATTGATTCTCATAATAATGGATTGTTTACTTATTTTCAATTTCAATGAGTGAGTTTTCAAGTTCAACTAACTCATTTTCACCAAGTGGATGAATAAAAAAAAGCTTCAGGAAGCCTTTCATTTGTCTATCATTATAGACAATACTATCCATATTATCTATGGAATTCGAACCTGAACTCTATTTTCGATTTCATTTTTTTCTATTCTATATAATGAATTTACGATTCACTATTTCTATTTCATGGGCCCTTTCATTTTGTCTTTCAACATAAAACATAATGAGAATTCCATTTTAAATTCCTTTTTTTTGTTATAGAGAATCGAAAGCGAGGTGAAAGGGCAAAGAAGGGAGTCTTATTTGCATATATACAAACAACAAGCCTCTTTTTTTTTTTCAGTTATTTTATTCCCTTCCACCTTTCTAGAATAACAAAACAGATTCTTCCAATGTATAAAATAAGAATTCCAACAGCTTTTGCTACTCTAACCTTCCTAGCCACGATTTTTTCTTTTTTTTTTTAGACATTTCGCCTCGAAATAAGAAATTGTATTGATACCTAGTATCAAACAAAAGCATAATATAATAAATAACAATAAGTAGTCAAAATAAGTAGTAAATAGAAATGGATAAAGAAATAGTGGGTTCCTTCGTTTCTATGGTTATTTCTTAAACGGTGAGGTCTTCCCTATACACCGGAGCCCTCTCCTTTCCTTTAATAATCGTTTAATCGATGCTATTGTTAACTTGTACAGTTCACACTTTTTTGGCTCTACCTCTAAATTCTCCAGTAATAGATCTTTCACAACGAGATCTATCTATACAGTAACGGTATTTAATTATGAAGATTAGCTGATTAGCTGACCCTGTTAGTCCGTTCTTGAAAGAGTCGAGGCATAAATTTTGGCCTTTTCCTTTTTTTTTAATAAGATTTCCCCTGCTTAACGGCTAATCATTTGCTACCAATGGGGAATTCTTTCATTTGAAAATGGAGATGATTGAATTTTCACTAATAGAAACCATAAATTTGATACACACATAAATTTGATACACAATAGAAAGATATGATAGATCTTCTTTTTTAGATAGTGTTTTAGATATTAGATAGTGAATGGGTTTCTCCCATTCTATCCTATTCATCGGTATTGATCGCGAATAGTGGAAAATGCGTTTCCTTTCTTTTGTTCCAATCCACAATCCGAACGAGTCGCACATACACCCGAATACATATTCCTCGGCGCTGAGGACATCCCCTAAGAGCAGGGGTTTTGTTGACCTTTCTGACTGGCTGTCTTGCCTTTCTAATAAGTTGTTTAACGGTTGGCATGATGAATCATATACATAATATGTTGGTTTAGGTCGCTCCTAACCTATTATTCGGAGGATTAGAGATTCCTTCTATTCCTTCTATTCCTTCTATGATTTGTATGATATTTCTGTTATTTTCTTCTAGTTTTTCCTATACCATCAATAATTCCATAATCTCGAGCTTCTCTTGCTGACATATAAAAATCCCTTTCCAGATCTGCGAGTATGGTCTCTAAAGGTTGACCTGTTCTTCTTGCATAAACTGAGGCGATGGTTTCCTGAATGACCGTTAGTTCGTCCACTTCCGAGAATAAACTATCTAAGTCATCCATGGGGGCGGCTTCGTCGTCGTCGTCGTAGTCGTCGTCGTCGTAGTCGTCGTCGTCGTAGTCGTCGTTCGAAAAATGAGCATGCGGTTGATGGATCATTATCCTAGCGTGAGGGAATGCAAAACGTTTGAAACTCTTTCCCGTGGCCAGGAGAAAAGATGCCATTGAAGCAGCCATTCCGACGCATACTGTTCGTACATCTGAGGTCACTGCCTGCATTGCATTGAAAATACTCATACCTGAGACTACCCATCCCCCGGGAGAGTTTATAAAAAGAGTAAAATCGGTGCTAGTCTCGTGTCCATTGAGATACATGAAAAGAGCGAGAAGGTGATTCGTGACCTCGGTATCAATATCTCTACATAAAAAGAGTAATTTACTTTCATAAAGTGCATCGTATAAGTCAATCCAAACAATGGATTCAGTGTCATCAGGTCCCTCTGGGGGAAAAGTAATAGGTACTAGAGGTACACCAAGAGGCATTGTAATTAACTCCTTACAAAAGAATCGGGGTTCCGAAAGTGTTAAAACATATCGGGGTTCCGAAAGTGTTAAAACATCTATGATCATGATATGAATTAAGTAGATTAATAATACAGGTCCTTCTTCCATTTTATGTGCAGATTAGATAACATTTTATGTGCAGATTAGATAAGTTAAATTGTCAACATCCATAAGAAAGAGGCATTATTGTCAACATCCATGTCTTAATAGGAATTAAGTAGATTAATAATACAGGTCCTTCTTCCATTTTATGTGCAGATTAGATAAGTTCAGTGGATTCGAGAAGTTCATAACAAAAAAAGAAATAAAAATAACGGAAGAAATAAAGTCAAATTATTACGAAGAAGCCTTTTGAATGATGAAGAAACCCGTATGGATTCGCGCATATAAAAAGAGGTTAACCTCCCATTGCGTATTGATGCTTATCGGGTATAGAATAGATCTGCTTCTCTTTGTTCCTACAAATGGAATTGGAACGTTCTGACTAAAATACTAAACAGAATAGAAAAAGGATTAATCCTTTATTCGGAAAAATTCACTGAACAAAGGGAGATCCATAACAGAGTTTTTAATCTAGTGTAATAAAGTTCCATAGTGTTTCTTATTGGTTAATATTACTAATTATTAGTACGTTAATATTTTTTTATTATAATATTTGTTAATATTAATAATTCGTTTTAAGGGAAGGGGTATTTCCATGGGTTTGCCTTGGTATCGTGTTCATACCGTCGTATTGAATGATCCCGGTCGTTTGCTATCTGTGCATATAATGCATACAGCTTTGGTTGCCGGCTGGGCCGGTTCGATGTCTCTATATGAATTAGCAGTTTTTGATCCCTCTGACCCAGTTCTGGATCCAATGTGGAGACAAGGTATGTTCGTAATACCCTTCATGACTCGGTTAGGAATAACCAATTCATGGGGTGGTTGGAGTATCACAGGAGGAACTATAACGAATCCGGGTATTTGGAGTTATGAGGGTGTGGCTGGGGCGCATATTGTCTTTTCTGGTTTGTGTTTCTTGGCAGCTATCTGGCATTGGGTGTTTTGGGATCTAGAAATTTTTTGTGATGAGCGTACAGGAAAACCTTCTTTAGATTTGCCTAAGATCTTTGGAATTCATTTATTTCTCTCAGGAGTAGCTTGTTTTGGGTTTGGCGCTTTTCATGTAACGGGATTGTATGGTCCTGGAATATGGGTGTCCGATCCTTATGGACTAACTGGAAAGGTACAATCTGTAAATCCGGCGTGGGGTGTGGAAGGTTTTGATCCCTTTGTTCCGGGAGGAATAGCCTCTCATCATATTGCAGCGGGCACTCTGGGCATATTGGCCGGCTTATTCCATCTTAGTGTCCGTCCGCCCCAACGGCTATACAAGGGATTACGTATGGGAAATATTGAAACCGTGCTTTCCAGTAGTATCGCGGCTGTCTTTTTTGCAGCTTTTGTTGTTGCTGGAACTATGTGGTATGGTTCAGCAACTACCCCGATTGAATTATTTGGTCCCACTCGTTATCAATGGGATCAAGGATACTTTCAGCAAGAAATATATCGAAGAGTTGGTGCTGGGCTAGCCGAAAATAAAAGTTTATCCGAAGCTTGGTCTAAAATTCCTGAAAAATTAGCCTTTTATGATTACATTGGAAATAATCCGGCAAAGGGTGGATTGTTCCGAGCGGGCTCAATGGACAACGGGGATGGAATAGCTGTTGGGTGGCTAGGACATCCTATCTTTAGAGATAAAGAAGGACGTGAACTTTTTGTACGTCGTATGCCTACTTTTTTTGAGACATTTCCTGTTGTTTTGATAGACGAAGACGGAATTGTTAGAGCCGATGTTCCTTTTCGAAGGGCAGAATCGAAGTATAGTGTCGAACAAGTAGGTGTAACTGTTGAGTTTTACGGTGGGGAATTAAATGGAGTCAGTTATAGTGATCCTACTACTGTGAAAAAATATGCTAGACGCGCTCAATTAGGTGAAATTTTTGAATTAGATCGTGCTACTTTAAAATCCGACGGTGTTTTTCGTAGCAGTCCCCGGGGTTGGTTTACTTTTGGACATGCTTCGTTTGCTCTGCTTTTTTTCTTCGGACATATTTGGCATGGCGCTCGAACCTTGTTCAGAGATGTTTTTGCTGGTATTGATCCAGATTTAGACGCTCAAGTGGAATTTGGAGCATTCCAAAAACTTGGGGATCCAACTACAAGAAGACAAGCAGTTTGATATAGCATTGATCTCGTACTTTTGTTTCCATTTTTGTAATTTGACAATTTGACATAGGGTATCGGGTACCCCTTGATTTGACTTGCCGCTTTTCTTCGACTTTTGCTCTTTTTTTTATCCGGGGGACAATCCCAACTAAACAGGTATGGAAGCTATAATTGTAAACCACGATCGAATCTATGGAAGCATTGGTTTATACATTCCTTTTAGTCTCGACTCTAGGAATCATTTTTTTCGCTATCTTTTTTCGAGAACCCCCTAAAGTTCCAACTAAAAAGTAAAAAGATAAAATGATTTTTTATTATCTTAATTGAAGTAAAGAGTTGAAGTAGAGAGCCCCCCAATATTGGGTGGGGGGCTCTCTACTTCAACTAGTCCCCATGTTCCTCGAATGGATCTCTTAGTTGTTGGGAGGGTTGCCCAAAAGCAGTATATAAGGCATACCCAGTAAAACTTACAAGTAAACCAGATATAGAGATGGCGACTAGTGTTGCTGTTTCCATTATTAATTAATATATAATTTTCTTAATTTTAAGACCACAATGGATCTATGATAAGATCATTTATTTACAACGGAATGGTATACAAAGTCAACAAATCTTAATTAATACAAAATAGGATTTATGGCTACACAAAGTGTAGAGGGTAGTTCTAGATCTGGTCCACGACGAACAATTGTAGGGGATTTATTAAAACCGTTGAATTCAGAATATGGTAAAGTAGCTCCTGGGTGGGGAACTACTCCTTTGATGGGCGTCGCAATGGCTCTATTTGCGATATTCCTATCTATTATTTTAGAGATTTATAATTCTTCTGTTTTACTGGATGGGATTTCAATGAATTAGATTTACAAGAATTGCTAAGTCCCATCTTTTGAATATTTCATTTGAATACTTAATACAAAGTGAAACATTTTTGTCTCGGTTTTTAGCCTAATCCTATTCTATTTTTCTATTCAATTTTGGTAGTTTGATCGTGGAATTTTCTTTTTTGATATTTCTGGAATATGAGTGTGCGACTTGGTATAATAGATCCTATTAATAGTGCAGAAAATGAGTCTGTCATCTTGATAAAGATGGTTTTTTATCTCGTCAGATATTTATTCTAGTATCTGTAGCACGGAATATATGAAATGGATTACGAAGTATTAGAACTATGATTCATACTTAATATTCAGATCCCGTGGCCAACCTACAAAAAATTTCAAAAAATTATAAAGTCTAAATGAAAAGATTTTTGAAACTTTTTGTCTATACTTATCTTATTTTGATAAAAATCAAAAGACAACTCTCTCTTTGGATTTTTCGTCATTATATTTATTCATTCCATAAGTGATGATACGACGATTCTTGCTCGGGGAATCTTTGTACTAACTTTAAAGGCTTTTTTCAATCATCGTGGTTCTAGTATGAATCTGAGGTTTCCGATTGATTTATAGAATCTTAACAAGAAAATGCCTATCAATCAATAAAAAAAAAAAAGAAAACGCCGGTAAGGCTGCATTACATAAACAAAAAAAAATACTCAATTAAAGAAAAAAGTGGGTAAATAGAAGATTCAAGAGGCCCGTAAGGATCAACATCAAAAAATGGATGAGCCGACTTGACATTTTAGCATTATAACCACAAAGAAGAGTTTTCGGATTTTTCTTTTTTCCTTTTCTTCTCTTCCAAGAGAATTCTTGAATCATAGAATTCAAATTAAGAAGTTTCTATCACACATATCCGTTTCAACTAGTATTTGGGGTTTTCTGTTTGAGCTGTACGAGATGAAATTTTCATATACGGTTCTCAGAGGGGGAGTTTTCTTGGTTTACCTATCTCAATAAAGTCTATGATTGGTTCGAAGAGCGTCTCGAGATTCAGGCGATTGCGGACGATATAACTAGTAAATACGTTCCTCCTCATGTCAATATATTTTATTGTTTAGGAGGAATTACGCTTACTTGTTTTTTAGTCCAAGTAGCTACAGGGTTTGCTATGACTTTTTACTATCGTCCGACCGTTACTGAAGCTTTTGCTTCAGTTCAATATATAATGACTGAAGCTAACTTTGGTTGGTTAATCCGGTCTGTTCATCGATGGTCAGCAAGTATGATGGTACTAATGATGATCCTACATGTATTTCGTGTGTATCTCACAGGTGGCTTTAAAAAACCTCGTGAATTAACTTGGCTTACAGGTGTGGTTCTTGCTGTATTGACAGCATCCTTTGGCGTAACTGGTTATTCTTTACCTTGGGACCAAATTGGTTATTGGGCAGTCAAAATTGTAACAGGCGTGCCGGAAGCTATTCCTATAATAGGATCCCCTTTAGTAGAGTTATTACGTGGAAGTGCTAGTGTAGGACAATCGACTTTGACTCGTTTTTATAGTTTACATACTTTTGTATTACCTCTTCTTACTGCCGTATTTATGTTAATGCATTTTCTAATGATACGTAAGCAAGGTATTTCGG